TATGCCTATCAACGAGATAAAATTCATTATATAAGGTATAACTATGAAAAGAGGAAGAAGGCGAGCTACAAGAAAAATACCCGCTGCTACCATAGTAGCAGCATGTATGAGAGCTGAAATAGGAGTAGGTCCCTCCATAGCATCAGGTAACCATACATGAAGAGGAAATTGTGCAGATTTAGCAACTGCACCGGCAAATAATAGAGCAGCACACAACGTAACAAATGGAGAATTGACTTCATTATTATAAAAAAAGTTATTGAATATTTTGAATAAATCCTGAAATTCAAAACTACCTGTTATCCAATAAAAACCTAAAATTCCTAGTAATAAACCAAAATCCCCTACACGATTAGTTACAAACGCTTTTTGACAAGCATTTGCCGCAAGCGGTCGTGTAAACCAAAACCCTATTAATAGATAGGAACACATTCCAACCAATTCCCAAAAAATATAAATTTGTATCAAATTCGAACTAGTAACTAATCCCAACATAGAAATACTGAAAAACCCCATATAAGCAAAAAACCTCAAATATCCTTGATCGTAAGCCATATAATTATCACTATAAATAAGAACCATAATTACAACAGTAGTGATTAACATTGACATAATAGAAGTAAGTGGATCAATAAAGTATCCAAATTCTAAAGAAAAATCATTATCGAGAGTCCAAGACCATACATATTGATAGATAGAACTGCTATTTATTAACTGAATAGACAGATTAGTTGAAAAAATCATGACTATACTTAACAATAAAATACTCGTAAAGGCCCACATACGACGAAGATCTTTTGTTGCTGTCGGAAAAAGAATAAGTCCCATTCCTATTAACATAGGAGCTGGAAGTGGAAGGAAAGGTATGATCCAAGCAGATTGATAGGTCTGTTCCATAAAAAAAGTTTTTAAATTCGTGTAATTAATATTTATTGTATTGTTTCCGATTCACCGGATCTTACCTCTTTTCAAAGGAATCAATAAAAAATTAAGATATATACTAACTTAAATAGAATTTTTTCATTTTTATTTCTTTTTACTTATTTTTTTTGGAGTTTATGTTAACTACTTCAAATAGTCAAATCAAGAAGTTACAATTGGTCAAATGAAAGAAAAAGATTTATAATTATTCTCTTTCGAATTGAAAAATTCAAGTAAAATTCGGCGTATTTTCCCTTGTTTGACAAGTTTATAGAAATAAAGTTTTTTTTATAAACAGAAAGTTGGGTTCTCATCTTAAACCTTTCTTGAGGTATTTTCATTTTATGTCATGTTATGTAATTTTTGATTCTTTCATTTTATTAAGTTCAAGCAATTCCATTTCTATGGCACAACATATTTTGGAAATATAGATTTGAATCGCGAAGAATATGAAAGAAAAACACCAAGCGATAAAACTATTTTTTTATGGACTGGAAAAACTCATTTGAAAAATAAAGAAAGAATATTCTTCTTTTTTATTTTTTTTAGTAATATTTTATACAATTTTTCCATACCGTTCACCTCTTTTTTTATAAAAAAAATATTTAATTAGGAAAATGTATATTTATTTTGAACAATAGATGTCTTTCACATCCAGCTATATCAATGAGTAATCTCTTAATTTTAATTTCAATGGCAGTTCCAAAAAAACGTACTTCTGTATCAAAAAAGCGTATTCGAAAAAATGTTTGGAAAAGGAATGGGTATTGTGCATCGTTAAAAGCGTTTTCCTTAGGGAAATCTCTTTCTACCGGGAATTCAAAAAGTTTTTTTGTGCGACAAACAAATAAAATAAATAGTAAAACGTTGAAATAATCTGAATCGGGCTGACTCGAAAAATTGACTGATTTCATTTCAAAAATAAAATTATCGATTTCCATTCCCTATCGGAGTTAATCAATATAAAATGGAATTCTCGGCGCTTTGAGAATCTAGAATATATAAAAAACTCTTTTACCAAATTCGAAAAAAAAGAATACTTTCTTTTTATTAACAAAAAAACACAAGATACTCGATTTTTTTAGTATATCTTTTCATTTTCAAGGTGGGGAGTATTATCTTCCCCATCAACCTATTTCTTCCAATAATATAAGTTTTTATTTTTTCTATATATTAACTTTCTCTATATCTATAGAAGAGCGAATATCTTTCGTTACTAAAATAATGGAAACTCAAATTCTAAACCCTTTTGTGTAACTTTCTTACTTTTTTATTTCCTCGAAATTCCTATATAAACCGCCCTAATATCTCTTGTGATGAATCCATTCAAAAATACTTATTGAAATTATTCTGGATAAATAATGTGTCAATTGTGAATGATTCAAAATGGATTTGTTTTTATCAATATTCATTGATAAACTGCATTTTTTGTTTTCGATTTTTGAGAGCAACTAAATTTTGAAATAGTTCATTAAAACAAAAATCTCTCTTAATTGAATTGATAGTAGGATTTTTGAATTTTGCAAGAATTCAAGTTGACGAGAGTATAAAATAAGATGCACGAAATCAAAATGAGGACTCTAAACTAAAATAATGAACCTTCAAATACCTATGTTGAAGAAATTTTTATTCATCAATTTGAATCTTTCCTAAAAAATATTGCAACCAATCGAATTCTTAAATCTAGACGATTGCTTATTCATAGACTATTATGAGTTAAAGATAAGCCGCTATGGTGAAATTGGTAGACACGCTGCTCTTAGGAAGCAGTGCTAGAGCATCTCGGTTCGAGTCCGAGTGGCGGCATGTCATCTCCTAAAAAAAGTAAATAGATCCTATAATGAATCCAACCCTCCATATGGATTTTATAATTGATTTTATAATTAAAGGACTCCTATAATCTTATGATATTTTCAACCTTAGAGCATATATTAACTCATATTTCTTTTTCGCTCGTTTCAATTGTACTTATAATTCATTTGATAACTTTTTTAGTCGATGAAATCGTAAAATTATATGATTCATCCGAAAAGGGCATGATAATGAATTTGTTCTCTATAACAGGATTATTAGTTACTCGTTGGATTTATTCGGAACATTTTCCACTAAGTGATTTATATGAATCATTAATTTTCCTTTCCTGGAGTTTTTCCCTTATTCATATAGTTCCGTATTTCAAAAATAATAAAAATATTATAAGCACAATAATTGGCCCAAGTGCTATTTTTACCCAAGGCTTTGCTACTTCAGGTCTTTTAACTGAAATACACAAATCCACAGTATTAGTACCAGCTCTTCAATCTGAGTGGTTAATAATGCACGTAAGTACGATGATATTAGGCTACGCTGCCCTTTTATGTGGATCATTATTATCAGTATCACTTGTAGTCATTACAGTTAGAAAAAATAAAAAGTTTTTTTCTACGAGTAATCGTTTTTTAAATTTCAATGGTTCCTTTTTCTTTGGTGAAATCGAATACATGAACGAACGAAGTACTATTTTCAAAAATACTTCTCTTTTTAATTATTACAGGTCCCAATTGATTCAACAATTGGATTATTGGAGTTATCGGGTTATTAGTCTAGGATTTATCTTTTTAACCATAGGAATTCTTTCTGGAGCAGTATGGGCTAACGAAGCATGGGGATCTTATTGGAGTTGGGATCCAAAAGAAACTTGGGCTTTTATTACTTGGATCGTATTCGCGATTTATTTACATACTCGAACAAATATAAAATTGCAGGGTACCAATTCAGCAATTGTGGCGTCTATTGGATTTCTTATAATTTGGATATGCTATTTTGGGATAAATCTATTAGGAATAGGACTACATAGTTATGGTTTATTTACATTAACATATAATTGAATTAAACACAATTAATTTTAAGGGGTTATGATGAATAGGAATAGAAAAGTGGACAACACATATCAGATAAAAAAAACTTTGTGTGAACAGGTGAGAACCCTGTGAATTTAATAGTGTAGTGATTCACAAGGTTCTCACCTGTTCAAATTGATTTTTTTTACTTAACCTAAGAGAAGAAAAAAACCCTCTTTTTTTCATTGTACAACGAACATAAAAAAATAATATTTTTTTTTCTTTTTTATTCATCAAAACTATCCATAAAAAGAATTAGATAGAATAACTTCAACCTTTTCAACTGATAGTGAAAGAACAAAATCAGGATACATACCAATACCTAGTACGGGTAAAAAAATGGAGATCAAAATAAATAGCTCTCGCGGTCCAGAATCAAAAAAATAATAGGTTGGTACATTAAATATCTTGTATCCATAGAACATCTGGCGTAACATAGATAATAAATAAATAGGAGTTAATATGATTCCAATTGCCATTACAAAAGTAATTAGTAGTTTTGTCATTAAAAAATATTTTGGACTAGTAAGTAGTCCAAAAAATACTATTAATTCGGCAATAAAACCACTCATACCTGGTAATGCAAGGGAGGCCATCGAAAAGCTACTGAACATCGTGAATATTTTTGGCATTGGGATAGCTATTCCACCCATTTCGTCAAGATACACAAGACGTATTCTATCATAAGTAGTTCCGGCCAAGAAAAAGAGTGCAGCACCAATAAATCCATGAGAAATTATTTGTAAAAGGGCTCCGTTGAGCCCCATATCAGTGATAGAACCAATTCCTATAATTATGAAACCCATATGTGATACAGAGGAATAAGCTATTCTCTTTTTTAAATTCCGTTGACCCAGAGATGTTGAAGCTGCATAGATTATTTGCATTGCACCTACTATCATCAACCAAGGAGAAAATATAGAATGAGCATGAGGAAATAATTCCATATTGATTCGAACTAATCCATACGCTCCCATTTTTAATAAGATTCCGGCTAGAAGCATACAAGTACTATAATGTGCTTCTCCATGGGTATCTGGTAACCATGTATGTAGGGGTATGATTGGCAATTTGACAGCAAAAGCAATAAAAAATCCAATATATAATAGTATTTCCAAGCCCACAGGATAGGGCCGATTAGCTAATATTTCAAAATTAAGTGTTGGTTCATTAGAACCATATAAACCGATACCCAGAACT